CGAATTGGGAGAAGCTGTGGGTATTATTGCAGGTCAATCTATTGGAGAGCCCGGCACCCAATTAACATTAAGAACCTTTCATACTGGCGGAGTATTCACAGGGGGTACTGCAGAACATGTACGAGCCCCTTCTACTGGAAAAATAAAATTCAATGAGGATTTGGTTCATCCGACACGTACACGTCATGGGCATCCTGCTTTTCTATGTTCTATAGACTTGTATGTAACTATTGAAAGTGAGGATATTCTACATAATGTGAATATTCCACCCAAAAGTTTTCTTTTAGTTAAAAATGATCAATATGTAGAATCAGAACAAGTGATTGCTGAGATTCGCGCAGGAACATCCACTTTGAATTTTAAAGAGAAGGTTCGAAAACATATTTATTCTGATTCAGAGGGAGAAATGCACTGGAATACCGACGTGTATCATGCACCTGAATTTACATATGGAAATGTTCACCTCTTACCAAAAACAAGTCATTTATGGATATTATTAGGAGAGCCGCACAGATCTGATCTAGTCTCCCTTTCGATCCACAAGGATCAAGATCAAACGAACGCTCGTTCTTTTTCTGTCAAGAAAAGATCTATTTCTAACCTTTCAGTAACTAATGATCAAGTGAGACACAAATTCTTTAGTTCGGATTTTTTTGGTAAAAAAGAACAAAAACGCCCCGATTATTCAGAACTTAATCGAATTGTTCGTTGTAATCTCAGATATCCGACCATTCTATACGCCGATTATGATTTATTGGCAAAGAGACGAAGAAAAAGATTCATTATTCCACTCCAATCAATTCAAGAACGCGAGAACGAACTAATGCCCCTTTCGGGTATCTCGATCGAAATACCCATAAATGGTATTTTTCGTAGAAATAGTATTCTTGCTTTTTTCGATGATCCTCGATACAGAAGAAAGAGTTCGGGAATTACTAAATACGGCACTATAGAAGTCTATCCAATCGCCAAAAAAGAGGATTTGATTGAGTATCGAGGGGTCAAGGAATTTAGGCCAAAATACCAAATAAAAGTGGATCGGTTCTTTTTCATTCCCGAGGAAGTGCATATCTTACCTGGATCTTGTTCCATAATGGTACGGAACAATAGTATTATTGGGATAGATACACAAATAGCTTTAACTACAAGAAGCCGAGTAGGCGGATTGGTTCGAGTGGAGATAAAAAAAAAAAGAATTGAACTAAAAATATTTTCTGGAGATATCCATTTTCCTGGAGAGACAGATAAGATATCTCGACATAGTGGTGTCTTGATACCACCAGGAACGGGAAAAACAAATTCGAAAGAATACAAAAAAAGTAAAAACTGGATCTATGTCCAACGGATCACACCTACCAAGAAAAAGTATTTTGTTTTGGTTCGACCTGTAGTCACATATGAAATAACAGACGGTATAAATTTAGTAAGACTTTTCCCCCCGGATCTGTTGCAGGAAATGGATAATGTGCAACTTCGAGTTGTCAATTATATCCTTTATGGAAATGGCAAACCAATTCGGGAAATTTATGACAAAAGTATTCAATTAGTTAGGACTTGTTTAGTATTAAATTGTACCCAAGACAAAAAAAGTTCTTATATCGAAGAGACCCGTACTTCCTTTGTTGAAATAAGGCTAAATGGTTTGATTCGAGATTTTATAAAAATAGATTTAGTGAAATCCCCTATTTCGTATACCGCAAAAAGGAATGATCCTTCGGGTTCAGGATTTATCTCTGAGAATGGATCAGATTGCAACAATATCAATCCGTTTTCTTCCAGTTTTTTCTACTATTCCAACGCAAGGATTAAAGAATCCCTTAATCAAAACCAAGGAACTATTCATACATTGTTTAATAGAAATAAGGAATACCAATCTTTGATAATTTTGTCATCCTCCAATTGTTTTCGAATGGGCCCATTCAACGATGTAAAATATCACAATCACAATGTGATAAAAGAATCAATTAAAAAAGATCCCCCAATTCCAATTAGGAATTTCTTAGGCCCTTTAGGAACAGCCCTTCAAACTGTGAATTTTTATTCATTTTCCTATTTAATAACTTATAATCAGATCTTGGTAACTAACTATTTGCAACTTGACAACTTAAAACAGACCTTTGAAGTACTTAAATATTTTTTAATGGATGAAATTGGTCAAATTTATAATTCTGATTCATGCAGTAACATTATTTTAAATCCATTCAATTTAAATTGGTATTTTCTTCAGCACAATTATTGTGAAGAGGCGTCTACAATAATGAGTCTTGGGCAGTTTATTTGTGAAAATGTATGTATAGCCAAAAACGGACCACACCTCAAATCGGGTCAAGTTCTAATTGTTAAAAAGGATTCTGTAGTAATACGATCCGCTAAGCCTTATTTAGCCACCCCAGGAGCAACGGTTCATGGACATTATGGGGAAATCCTTTACGAAGGAGATACATTAGTTACATTTATATATGAAAAATCGCGATCTGGTGATATAACGCAGGGTCTGCCA